GGCTTTGTAGTGGAAAAAAGACGCCAGGCTGCAATCCTGGAGATGTAATAGAAATTACCTTAGCTTATAAGGTTTAAGAGATTTATCTCTTATGAGAAACTTTGAAGGTTACTAGTTTTTTTAACTTAAAACCTTAGTAGATGATGGCTAAAATCAGTGGATAGAGTAGGGGTGAGAGATTAACAAAAGACAGGATGAAGGTTTGGCGTGGTTGGGATGAGGTCAAGTTTATTTTTATTTTAGGGCTTGCTAGTATAAAAGAAGATAAAGCTATACGAAGGTAAAAAAATAATGTCAGAAGGGCTCTGAATAATAAAATTCCTAGCCAAAGGAGAGAAGCGCTTGAAATAATAAATTCTTGAATGACTATTATTTTTGGTAGAAATCCAAGAAGAGGGGGCAATCCCCCTAGGGATAAAAGGGCTAAAAATAAGGAGAATTTTAAAGGTTTAGAAAAAAAATTTATTACTAAAATTTGATTGATATGGAAAATTTGATTAGAGTGAAGAATAAAAACTACAGATCCTGAGACGACTGAATAAGATACAAAGTAAATAATTCACAGGGATTCATTAAACATAATTGCTCTTAGTATTCAACCTATATGATTAATGGAGGAGTAAGATAAGATTTTTCGGGTGAGGGTTTGATTTAAACCTCTTAGTCCTCCGATTAGTCTAGAGGAAATAGACGCTATAATTATGATTACGGAGTAATTTGACCTTGGTAAGATAGCTCTTATTATGGAAATAGGGGCAATTTTCTGGATTGTTATAAGAGATAGTGCTTGTGGCCATTGGGTGCCTTGTATAACTGAGGGAAATCAGAAATGGAGGGGGGCAGCTCCTACTTTAAGAAGTAGGGCCATTAAAATAATTAAAAATGTAAGTGAGTGGAGGATTATTGAAATAGGTGCAGCTGCTAGAAAAGAGGCTGAGCCGAGCGCTTGAATTAGGAAGTATTTTAAGGCTGACTCTGCTGAGTAGCGATTTCTGGACGACGAGAGGATTGGGATAAAGGATATGAGGTTTAGTTCTAGCCCTATTCATAGCAAAAATCACGAGGAGGAAGAAACAGCAACAAAAACTCCTAAGAGTAAGGTAAAAGAAAATAGTAGTTGGTGGGGTCTCAGAATTAAAATTGAAAAGAGAAGTTGTCTTCATAGACGGGGTATGAGCCCGTAAGCTTAAACTTAGCTTATCTTTTCGGGCTGCAATTTGGTGTAAAGGCACATGAAGTTTTGATTTTCATAGAATTGGTGTGATTCCATTATTTGTATTGAGGGTGAAAGGAGCAATGGCGGGAAGGCTACTTCCTTAATCCATCCTATCAAGATGGCCTTTTAGTCAAGCACGTCATTTATAGTGGAAAAAAGTAAAAACAAAAAAAATTTTTCCCCCTAATTTTTAGGTGTAACTATTATAGGATAATAAAGGAGCTAGGGGGAAATTGACTTTAATTATTTTTAATATAAAGTTTAAAAAACAATTTTATAACTGTAAATATAATATAATATATAAATTAAATATCAATATAATATTAATTTATTTAAATATAGTAAATATATATATATCCATCTGATTATTTTCAAAAATAAATCAGATGGATATATATATATTTACAGTAAATGATTTTTAAAATAAGAGTTTAAATTATTATATAATTAATTAATGTTTTTATATAAGATTTAACTAAACTAATATAAAATAATTTAATAAAATTTATTTTGTGATCTTATAATCTAAGTAAAAATTTAAAATTAAAATAATTAAAAAATCAATTTGTTGTTATAAATATATCATTGTTATTATTGAAACTTTAACTTTTAATAAAATTACATTAATAACAATTAAAAACCGATTTAATTAATAAAAATTAAATTATTTATATATAAATCTTATATTTTTATTTAAAAATTCACTATATAATTAATGAATAATTTAGATAAAAATTTAATTAAATATTATAATATTTAAAAAAAATTAAACCTTTACATTCTAATATAATACCCTTCTAAATTTTAAAGTTTTAATGTTTAAATAAAATTCCTTAGATATATATTTATTGATTTTAATATCAAAAAAAAATTAGTTTTAAACACAAAAACATAAGATTGGAGATCTTTCTTTTCCGGAAGGAAGTTTCCGGGAAGAAAACGAAGGAATAATTCTTCCTTTCTTTTTTTAAGAAAAATTCTATTTTTTGAAAAGGTTGGTTACCTTTGTTAAGTAGTTTTATATATGAAGATATTTAATTTTAAAGTTTGATTCTTGCTTATCTTCTGCTTGTGAGAGGAGTTTTATGGGAGAAATATCTTTGTTTTAATATTGAAATATAATTATTGTTTGTCCTAGTACTTAAAATTGTTTAATAGGTGGGAGCCTATAACAGCTTAACACATAATTAAGGCTAAATTTGTGCCAGCAGCCGCGGTTATACTGGTATAATAGGTAGAAGTTTGTTAGGTTAATGGTTAAAAGAAAATTAAATTGCTTTGGGTCTTTGTTGGAGACAAGGTGAAATTGTGTCTTTTATAGGTCTTTTTAAATTTTATTTGTATTGAAGCTGTGAAAGGAAAGCGTAAAATAGGATTAGATACCCTAGTATTTTTTATTGAAACTGTCAATACCTGGTTAGTATTAGTTATGTTCTTGAAATTTAAAGAATTTGGCGGCATCCTAGCCCGGTTAGAGGAACCTGTCTTTTAAACGATAAACCACGAAATATCTTACTCTTTTTTGTTTTTCAGTATGTATACCGTCATTTCTATAACAATTTTTAGAAAAATTAGTTAAGAGGGGGTTAGCCCATTAAATTAGATCAAGGTGCAGCTTATAGGGGAGTAAAGATGGGTTACAATAATTTTAAATTATTACGGATCTTAAGTATAACAGTTTTATGAAGGAGGATTTAACAGTAAATTAGAATTAACAAGTCTATTTGATGAAGGTTCTGGGATGTGCACACATCGCCCGTCGCTCTCATAATAACGTGAGATAAGTCGTAACAGAGTAGATGTACTGGAAGGTGTATCTAGAATTAATTTTTGGGTCAAAGCTTTAGAAATAGCGTCTCAGTTACGTTGAGAAGATCACTATAATTTAGTGTGGCTTAATTAAGAGTGTTAGCTTGTTTAAGATTGGGGACAATTGTTTATTGGTTTTTGGTTTTGAAAATAAGTGTTTAAAAAATTAGATAGTTTTATTGCAAGAGTAATTTTTATATAAATTGTGTTTTAAGCTATAGTGGAAAAGTACTGTGAAGGAAATTGGTTAAATTATTAAAAAGAAGGTTTAGAATTTTGTACCTTTGGTATCAGGGGCAATCTATTTGTTTTGAAAAGTTTCTATATTCCCGAAATAGAGTGATCTAATTGATCGAAAGTGTTTATGTAGAAAAATGAAACTTAACGGTTTATTAGTAGTGATATGCTAATCGAACTTTATATATCTGGTTACTTCTGAATTAATTTTAATTTAGCTTTTATGAATTTTTGTTGTAAAATTAAATACTTAGGGGGAAGAGCTCTTAGGTTGTAGTTTGGGTAAAATAAATGTTCCTTAAGAAAATAAATTTAGGCTTAGGATCAGCCATATTATCAGGCCGTTATAGGAGGTATTTAGGTAAGGTATATTTTGATATGGGTTTACTTAAGATAGGAAGTTAATTGTAAAAATTTGTATTATTGTGTAATATTGATTGTATTAGTATGATTTTATTGTAGAATATTTATATCTGGTGATTGTTTTAGGTTTTAAGAAATTTTAGGTGTATTTGAGGAACTCGACAAAGGTTGCGCCCACCTGTTTAACAAAAACATGTCTATTAGAATAAAATTTTTAGTCTGGCCTGCCCCCTGACAAAAGTTAAAGGGCCGCGGTATTTGGACCGTGCTAAGGTAGCGTAATCAGTAGTCTTTTGATTGAAGTCTAGTATGAATGGTTGGATGAGGTGCAATTTGTCTTTAGTATACTATCTGAATTTTACTTTTAAGTGAAAAGGCTTAAATTTTGTGGAGGGACGATAAGACCCTATGAAGCTTTATGTTATAAATTTCTATATCTAATAGTGTTGTGTTTAGGTCAGTAATTTAGTAATATTGTGTTGGGGCGACAGAAATATAATTTTAACTGTTTTTAGAGGTAAAATAATTGATTTTTAGTTTGTTGATCTTGTGTGTTGTGGATTAAAAGATTTGATGTTACTCTAGGGATAACAGCGTAATTTTTCTTGAGAGTTCTTATCGACAGAAATATTTGCGACCTCGATGTTGAATTAAGGTTTCCTTATGGCGCAGAAGTTATAAGGGTAGGTCTGTTCGACCTTTAAAATCTTACATGATTTGAGTTCAGACCGGCGTAAGCCAGGTTAGTTTCTATCTTTTACTTTTTGTGGAACTGTTCTAGTACGAAAGGAGTGAGCGGTTGAAATATTTTTAAGTATTTGATTTACTTTAAATTATCTTGACAGATGAATGTGTTAGATTTAGGATCTAATTATACGATAAATTCGTAGATAATATAGATAAAATGATTGTTTGAGGGCTTAAGGTTATTGTGTCATTAGTTGGTTTGGTAAATTATTTAATTTTAATTATTTTTGTGCTGGTAGCTGTGGCTTTTGTTACTCTACTGGAACGAAAAGTGCTTGGGTATATTCAGTTGCGCAAAGGTCCTAATAAGGTAGGTTATGCTGGTTTGTTGCAGCCTTTTGCTGATGCTGTCAAATTATTTATGAAAGAACAAACGGTTCCTACTTTGTCTAATTTTATCCCTTATTATTTATCTCCTGTTTTTAGGTTATTTGTAGCTTTATTATCTTGAATTGTAATTCCTTATGATATGGGGTTAGTTGGGTTTAGGATAGGGGTACTATTTTTTTTATGTTGTACTAGGTTGGGGGTATACACTACGATAGGTGCAGGTTGGTCTTCTAATTCTAAATATTCTCTTTTGGGGTGTCTTCGGGCTGTTGCGCAGACTGTTTCTTATGAGGTAAGGTTAGCTTTAATTTTGCTTAGTCTTTTAATATTAGTAGGGGGAGTGGATTTTTCTCTTTTTGCTAATTACCAGCGTTATTTGATATTTGTAGTGTTAGCTTTTCCTTTGTCTTTAATTTGATTTGCTTCATGCTTAGCTGAGACTAATCGTACACCTTTTGATTTTGCGGAAGGGGAATCGGAGTTAGTTTCCGGATTTAATACTGAATATAGAGCTGGGGGGTTTGCATTAATTTTTATATCTGAGTATGCTAGAATTTTATTTATAAGGTTTCTTTTTACTATTCTATTTTTGGGGAGGGGATTGGGAAGGATTTGGTTTTATTTAGGAGCTGTATTTATTAGATTTTGTTTTGTGTGGGTACGTGGGACTTTACCTCGATTTCGGTATGATAAGTTAATGTATTTGGCTTGAAAAAGTTTTCTTCCTGTGTCATTAAATTATTTATTGTTTTTTTTTGGCCTTAAAATTATGTTTGTTATCCTTTTACTTTAGTTGTAATGTATTTAGGAAAGTTATTAAGAGACTCGAACTCTTTTTTAATGTTTTCAAAACACTTACTTTCCGAAAAGTTAAATAACTAACTTAGGAGTTTATCTCAAAAGAGTAGCGCAAGGGGGTTGATAATGAAGTAAGAAAAATACATAAAGGTTAAGATTTGTCCGGTTAAGATAAATGGGTCTTCAACTGATCGGGCTCCAATTCATGTAAGAAGAAATACTGTTCTTACTAGAACTCAAAATATAATTTGATTTGTTGGGTAAAAGGAGAGTCTTTGAAATTTAGATTTGTGAGTAAATGGTAGAGTTATAAGAATAAGAATGGATAAAATTAGGGCGATTACTCCCCCAAGCTTGTTGGGGATTGATCGTAAAATTGCGTAAGCAAACAGAAAATATCATTCTGGTTGAATGTGGGCAGGTGTAACTAAAGGATTTGCTGGGGTGAAGTTATCTGGATCTCCAAGTAAATAGGGGTCTAGAAGAGTAATTATGGTTAAGGCAAATAAAAGTACAATAAATCCTACAATGTCTTTAAATGAGAAATATGGGTGGAAAGGGATTTTGTTTACTTGTGAAGGGATACCTAGAGGGTTATTCGAGCCTGTTTGGTGGAGGAATAGGATGTGAACTATGGAAGCTGCTAGGACAATGAATGGAAACAGGAAGTGGAAAGAGTAGAATCGCACTAATGTGGCGTTATCTACGGCGAATCTTCCTCAAATTCAATGAACAAAATCTGATCCAACATATGGAATGGCGGAGAAAAGGTTGGTAATTACGGTAGCTCCCCAAAATGATATCTGGCCTCAAGGTAAAACATACCCAAGGAAAGCTGTTGCTATAGTTAGTAGGAGAATCACTACTCCTACTATTCATGTGTGTATATATCTATATGAACCATAGTATATACCTCGTCCAATATGTATGTAAATGCATACAAAAAAAAATGAGGCCCCGTTGGCATGTATTGTACGAAGAAGTCATCCGAAATTTACATCTCGGCAGATGTGAGCTACTCTGGAGAATGCTAAATCGATATGGGCTGTATAGTGTATGGCTAAGAATAGGCCGGTTGCAATTTGTGCAATTAAACATAGGCCTAAAAGTGAGCCAAAATTCCATAAGGTTGAAATGTTAATGGGGGTAGGCAGGTCTACTACTGCTCCATTAGCGATTTTAAGTAGAGGGTGAATTTTACGTTGGGGTATTATCATTAATTTGATCGTAAAGGTCCGAAGTGGGTGGTAGTGACTTTGACTACTACTACTAAGGTAAGAAGAAGATATAGGATTAAAAATAATGTTAATTTTATAGTTGGTTTGTTATATATTGGGTACAGAGATATATTAGTGATAAGGGATGTTCTTGGTGTATTAACATCTCTGTTTTCATTGAAAATTGAATGAGAGACAAGGAATGGGTCCAGAGCTCTGATTACAATTCTTATAATAACTATTAATATAAAAAGGATAATTAGGGTGTAGGATAGTGATAGCGACTCATTAGGAGCTAGGGAGGCTACATAAATAAATAAAACTAACATCGCGCCTAGAAAGATTAAAAATAAAATATATGAGAATCAGGCTGTTTTTAGTACAAATGTTAATATTGAAGCAATAATTGTTGTTTGAATTAATAGTATAATTCCTATGACTAACGGATGTATAATTTTAGTGAATACGATTGACACAGCAAAAGTAATAATAATTATAAATATTATTAAGGAAATGGCAGAAAATAGTTTAAGTAAAATACTAGCTTTGGGAGTTGACAATGGGAGGAAGTCTCTCTTTTCTGATACTTTAGGAAATAGCTTTCTTTTCCGGTTTACAAGACCAGTGTTTTTGTTAAACTACTAAAGCTAAAACTAATGTTAATTTTAAATTCTTCTATTCTGGTTTCTTTATTTGTGTTTGTGTGCGGTGTAGTTTCTTTTGTTGGGGTTCGGAAACATCTTTTAAGGACTTTGCTAAGACTAGAATTTATAATGTTAGGGATTTTTTGGCTGATATCTGTATCTATTGTCAATTTAGGGGGAGACTTATATTTTATTTTATTTTTTTTGACTTTGGCTGCTTGTGAGGGAGCCTTGGGGTTAGCTCTTTTGGTTTCTGTGGTGCGGACTCATGGGAGAGATAATTTTAGAGGTTTTAATGTGTTGCAATGTTAAAATATTTATTTTTTGTTTTGTTGATAATTTTTGTTGTGCGTAGTTGGGTTGTGGTACAAAATTTGTTGTTTTTGGGGTGTTTTCTTTTTTGTTTGGGTATTTCTAACGCTGATTGGACTAATCTTGGGTTGGGAGTGGGAATGGACTCAATTGGTTATATTTTAGCTATGCTTAGTTTTTGAATTACAGCTTTGGTTGTTAAAGGAAGGCAAAAAATTGAGGAAACCTCTAATTTTAGCTACCTTTTTTTGTTTATAAATATTATTCTTTTGTTAAGGCTGGTTCTTACGTTTTGTTGTATAGATTACTTATTTTTTTACATTTGTTTTGAGGCTTCTTTAATTCCTACTTTAGTTTTAATTTTGGGTTGAGGTTATCAGCCTGAGCGATTACAGGCTGGTATTTATATGTTATTTTATACTTTATTTGGTTCTTTACCTTTATTAGTATCTATTTTGTATATTTATAAAGTTGGTTATAGTTTATCTTTTGGGCTTGCCAGTATCAAAGTAAGGGGTAGTTTAACTTATTATATTTGATACTTTTGTACGTTTTTTGCATTTACTGTAAAACTTCCAATATTTGGGGTACATCTGTGGCTTCCTAAGGCTCATGTAGAGGCCCCTGTAGCTGGGTCAATAGTTTTAGCAGGTGTTCTTTTAAAGCTTGGGGGTTACGGGTTGATTCGAGTTAGTCCTTTATTTATAGAAAGAGGAAAAATTTTTTCGTGGGTTTGAGTTAGCTTAGGAGCTTTAGGTGGGGGGTTGATTAGAATTCTTTGTTTACGTCAGACTGATATGAAAGCTTTAATTGCTTATTCTTCTGTTGCTCATATGGGCTTGGTTCTTTGTGGATTAATAGTTTTTAGTAGATGGGGGGTTGCTGGAGGAGTGATTGTGATGGTTGGTCATGGACTGTGCTCATCTGGGCTGTTTTGTATCGCTAATATAGTATATGAGCGTGTAGGCAGGCGTAGTCTAAGTGTGAGTAAGGGGTTAATAAATTTTATACCAAGAATGGCTTTGTGGTGGTTTCTTTTGAGGGTTAGAAATATAGCAGCCCCACCTAGGCTGAATCTTTTGGGAGAGATTAGATTAATTATTAGTGTATTAAGGTGGGCTAAAATTTCTTGTATCGGTTTGATTTTAATTTCTTTTTTTAGGGCTGCTTACACTTTATATTTATTTTCTATAAGTCAGCACGGTAAGTTATTTAGTACTTTATCTTCTTGCTGCTGTGGGCACGTGCGTGAATATCTTGTATTGATTCTTCATTGGTTACCTTTAAATGCTATAATTTTAAAATCTAGGGTTTTAATTAGTTTATAGATAACTTAAGTAGTTTAAAAAAAATATTGGTCTGTGAATCCAAAGATGTAAATATTATCTTGAGTAGTGGTTTGAAGTGTTGCTATAAATTTAACGAGTGTTGTATTTTTGTGTTTGTTTTCTTTAGTTTGTTTAATTGTATTTTTATATATAATTTTTATAGACTACAGTTGTTATGTAGAATGGGAAATTGTAACTTTAAATTCATGTTCTTTCGAGATAACTTTAATTTTTGACTGAATGTCAACTATTTTTCTTTGTTTTGTTACTTTTATTTCGGCAATAGTGTTATTTTATAGGGGTGGTTATATGGCTGGTGATGAAAATATAGCTCGATTTATATATTTAGTGTTAGGGTTCGTAGCTTCTATAGTGTTTTTAATTGTGAGGCCCAATTTGGTAAGGATTTTATTGGGCTGGGATGGTTTAGGTTTGGTATCTTATGTTCTGGTGGTTTATTACCAAAATGAGAAGTCGGGTGGGGCTGGTATACTAACTGCCCTATCTAATCGTGTGGGGGATGTAGCTATCTTGATTAGTATTGGTCTAATATTTGATATAGGAGGGTGGGGTTTTATTTTTTATGCAGACAGGAGGTTGCTGGGGAGGGTAGGGGGTTTAGTTCCTTTAATGATTTTAGCTGGAATGACTAAGAGAGCTCAGATTCCTTTTTCTGCATGACTTCCAGCTGCTATAGCTGCTCCAACTCCGGTTTCTGCTTTAGTACACTCATCTACTTTAGTAACGGCAGGTGTATTTTTATTAATTCGATTTTCTCCTGTTTTGGTGGGTTGAGCGCAAGAGATTCTATTTGTTTTAGCGGGTTTAACTATGTTTATAGCTGGGTTGGGGGCCAATTTTGAGACTGATTTAAAGAAAATTATTGCATTATCTACTTTAAGACAATTGGGTTTAATAATATATATTTTGAGTATAGGTTACTATAAACTTGCTTTTTTCCATTTATTAACGCATGCTTTATTTAAGGCTTTACTTTTTATGTGTGCGGGGGTGGTAATTCATAGGGTTGGAGGTACTCAAGATATCCGATCTATGGGTGGTTTGGTTTATTTTATACCTTTAAGTGTCACTGTAATAAATTTAGCGAATCTTGCCTTATGTGGCATACCTTTTTTAGCTGGGTTTTATTCTAAGGATTTAATTTTAGAGGTAGCTTTTTCTAGGAGTTTAAATGAATTTTGTTTTTGATTATTAGTAACGGCGACTGGGCTAACTGTGTGCTATAGTTTTCGTTTAATTTATTATAGTGTAAGGGGTGATTATAATTTAGCTGGGTTAAGATGTGTAAGCGATGAAGACAGGACTATAACTCAACCTATGGTTAGTTTAGGGTTGGGGGCCGTAGTGGGTGGGGCTTTTCTTTCATGATTAATTTTTCCTTCTCCTTGAATGATTTGTTTGCCTTTATTTTTAAAGTTTTTAGCTTTAGTGGTTAGGTTGGTTGGGGGTTTCATTGGGTATGTTTTGAATATGGTGTTTGTTACTTATCGATTAAATTCGATCTTAAATTATAATGTTGTAGTGTATGCTGGGTCAATGTGGTTTATACCTTTTCTTTCAACATTTGGGGTTAGAATTTTTTTTTTAAAAATTAGGCAATTATATAGGCAGTCGGCAGACAGAGGTTGGTTGGAATATTATGGAGCACAGGGTGCGTACTGTAAATTTGAGAGTTCCTCGAAGTATTTGCAGTTGGCTCAAGATAATAGTGTAAAAGTTTATATGGTTATATTTATATTGTGGGCAGTTTTAGCTAGTGTTGTTTTGATTTAAACTTACTTAAATAGCTTATAAAAAGCATTACATTGAAGCTGTAAGGAAAACATTTTTGTTTTTGAGTAGTATTCTTAAAAGGATTAAACCTTTAGCTTTACAATGAAAATATAATGTGTTATTTACACTAAAAGAATAGGCGTAAAAACGGACTCAAACCGCTTGAATTAAAAGTTAGAAGCTTCTATTCGACTCATCTTACTCCCCCTGAACTTAGTTAGAAGAAGTCCTTCACTTCAACCATTAACAGTGGTATGCCTCTAATTTGGCTTTAACTAATGGTTAGAGGTAGAGGTACCAAGGCTTAGGTCGAAACTAAGTGCGATGTTTCGCTTTCTAACCAATAAAGTTAGCTTAAGATAAGCACTTCCTAAATGCAACTTAGGTGTCATTTTTGACTATAACTTTACTTTGTTCATTCTAGCGCTCCTTGGTTTCATTCGTGATAAAGTCCTAGGAGAAGAATAATTAAAAAGAAAGCACTTGTAAAAATTCATGAGTAAATATGACATATAGAAATGATTGGGGCTATGGGGAGTAGAAGTGTAATTTCTACGTCAAAAATTAAGAAGATAACAGCGATTAAGAAGAACCGTAAAGAAAATGGGAGCCGAGCGGATCCTTTGGGGTCAAATCCGCACTCGAATGGAGAGTTTTTTTCTCGGTCTATGGTGGTTTTCTTACTTAAAATGGAAGATAAAATTATAACCGCTAGGGAAATTACAATAGCAAGGGTGGCTGATAGGGCTACAATAATAATTATTTTTCCTGGGAAGCCCAGACTTATTGATTGGAAGTCAATTATACTTATTATATTAGAAAAATAAATTATCTTCCTCATCAGTAGATTGAGATATAAAGGAATAGCCAAACAACATCTACAAAGTGTCAATATCATGCTGCTGCTTCAAATCCAAAGTGGTGTTTAGATGAGAAATGGCATATATATATTCGGTAAAGGCATACTGAAAGGAAGGATGAGCCAATAATTACATGAAGTCCGTGAAACCCTGTGGCTACAAAGAAAGTTGAGCCATAGACAGAGTCAGCAATTGTGAAAGGAGCTTCATAATATTCTATGGCCTGGAGAGCCGTGAAGTATAAGCCTAGGATTACAGTAATTATAAGACTTTGGAGAGCCTGAGAGTGATTAGACTCTATAAGAGCATGATGGGATCAAGTTACTGTCGCCCCCCTAGCAAGCAAGATAGCAGTGTTTAAGAGAGGAATTTGGAATGGATTAAAAGGTTGAATTCCGGTTGGGGGTCAGCAGGTACCTACTTCAATTGTAGGAGACAGCCTGCTGTGAAAGAAAGCTCAAAAAAACGAAAAGAAAAACAATACTTCGGAAGTAATAAATAGAATTATACCCCATTGAAGGCCTCTTACTACGCGCTTAGTATGAAGGCCTTGATAAGTTCCTTCCCGAGTGACGTCTCGTCATCATTGAATTATTGTAAGAATAGTGGCTAAGAGTGCCAGGGCTAATAAGTCAATATTATATTGATGAAATCATTTGACTAAGCCAGTAGTTAGTATTATTGCTCTAATTGATCCAGTGAGTGGCCAAGGTCTTATGTCAACTAGGTGGTATGTGTGATGTTTGTGTGATAACATTAGTTAACTTCTCTAGCGTAGAGAGTCCTTAGGACTGCAAATACATAGGATTGAATAATAGCGACAGCTGATTCTAATAGAAGGAGAAGAATTTGCGAGAAAATTAACAGTCTAAGAATAGACAGTGACAGTGAGGGCCCTGTGTTTCCTAGTAAAGTTAACAGGAGGTGACCTGCAATTATGTTGGCAGCAAGTCGGATAGCTAAAGTTCCAGGCCGGATTAGGTTTCTAACTATTTCGATTAGGACTATAAATGGTATAAGTGGGCCTGGGGTACTTAGTGGGACTAAGTGAGCTAGTATGTGTTGAGTGTGATTGATTCAACCAAAGATTATAAATGAAACTCATAGGGGGAGTGCTAGCCTTAACGTTATAGCAAGATGTCTGGTTCTAGTGAATACATATGGAATAAGGCCTAGAAAATTATTAAATACAATTAATCCAAACAATCTAACAAATAAAATTGTTCCTCTTGCATTTTTAGGCCCTAATAGGGTTTTAAATTCTTTGTGGAGGGTTCTTGAAATTAGAGATCACAGCAAAATTCACCGTGAAGGTATAGCTCAAATAGAGTATGGAATAAATATTAAACCTAATATTGTCGATCTTCAGTTGAGAGGGATACTAAAAATTCTTGAGGATGGGTCAAATCTGGAGAATAGGTTACTTATCATTTTCAATAAAGTTTTTTTGATTTAGTTGGAAGCGTGATTGGTTTTGTTTTAGAAAATGGGGGCAAGAAGTAGTTTATAATAAGAAATAATATAAATGATACTGAAAAAAAGATGAATAGGTTCAATCAAAATAAGGGGGCTATTTGAGGAATCTAAAAATATTAGGTTTCTAATAATTTAAGCTTGACAAGCTTATGTTATAAATTAACTAATTTTTATAATTGAGTATCCTGAATATTATAATTGAATATTATAGTTGGGTATCATACTTTTATAAGTTTTAAATAAGCAATTCAGCGGGTGTCATTAGAAGTAGGCGTGTTACTATAATAGGTTTAAAAGACCTATACTTACTTTCAGTCATCTAATGAGTTTTCTTTCGAATTAATAATTCATGAGAGGAAAGTGTCAGTAGATGTCCTTTCTACTACAATTGGTATAAATCTATGATTTGCGCCACAGATTTCTGAGCATTGGCCGTAGAATAAGCCGGGGCGATCAATAGAGAATCTAACTTGATTTAAGCGGCCAGGTACGGCGTCCGCTTTCACTCCTAGGGCTGGGATAGTTCATGAATGAATAACATCAGCTGCTGAAACGAGGACACGAATTTGTGTGTTTATAGGTAAGATTGTTCGGTTATCTACATCTAAAAGACGAAACCCTCTATCAGGTAGCTCATTTGTTGGAATTATATAAGAGTCAAAAGATACTTGTATGAAATCTGAATATTCATAACTTCAATATCATTGGTGACCAATGGCTTTAAGTGTGACTCTGGGTGTTCCTACTTCATCTAGAAGATAAAGTAAACGTAATGATGGTAGAGCAATAAAAATTAAAATGAGAGCAGGTAGGACAGTTCAAATTATCTCGATAGTTTGTCCCTCCAGAAGGGTTCGGTTTGTCAATTTATTAAAAAATAGCGAACTTATAACATAGCCTACTAGTGTGGTAATTAGAATAAGCACTAATGTGGCATGGTCATAGAAAAAGATTAGTTGTTCCATGAGAGGGGAGGCTCTATCTTGAAATCCTAGTTTTGATCATCTTGCCATTATTTCTAAAAGAAGATATCTTCCTATTGGGGGTTTAAACCCCATGCAATGGTCTGCCATTTTAGAATTTAGTTAGTGACCTTGGGAATTTCTGAGAATGTATGATGGGCAGGTGGGTAATTTTGTTGCCATTCAATAGAGGTTGATAGAGAAAGAGGGAATAGAACTGGCCGTTGAGATGACAAGGCTTCTCATACAATTACAGCAAATCCTAGAACAGCAATAAGAGAGGCTGTTGACCCAATAGTTGACACTACATTTCAGGTAGTATAGGCATCTGGATAATCAGAGTATCGTCGAGGTATGCCGTTTAGCCCTAAAAAGTGTTGAGGGAAAAATGTAATATTTACACCAACAAATATGGTTAAGAAGTGGATTTTAAGTCATTTTGGTAATATTGAGAGGCCAGTGAATAGGGGGAATCAGTGAGCAATTCCTGCGAAAATTCCAAATACAGCTCCCATAGATAGAACATAGTGGAAATGAGCAACAACATAATATGTGTCATGTAAGATAATATCAATAGAGGAGTTAGCTAAAACTACTCCAGTTAATCCTCCAATTGTAAACAGAAAGATAAACCCTAAGGCTCATAGGAGAGATGGCCTGTAGGTGAATTTATTGCCATGGAGAGTTCCTAATCATCTAAAAATTTTGATTCCGGTTGGAACAGCAATAATTATAGTGGCTGATGTAAAGTAAGCGCGGGTATCAACATCTATACCTACTGTAAATATGTGGTGTGCCCACACAACGAAACCTAAAATCCCAATTCCTATTATTGCGTAGACCATTCCTAAGGTTCCAAAAGTTTCTTTTTTTCTTGATTCTTGTCTTACGATGTGAGAAATTATACCGAAAGCTGGGAGAATTAAAATATATACTTCAGGATGACCAAAAAATCAGAATAAATGTTGGTATAAAATTGGGTCACCCCCTCCTGCAGGGTCAAAAAAGGAAGTATTTAAATTGCGATCTGTTAGGAGTATAGTAATAGCCCCAGCTAGGACTGGGAGTGAGAGGAGAAGAAGAACTGCTGTCAAAAAAACTGATCAAACGAATAGAGGTATACGGTCTCTGAGGATTCCTGTGGTTCGCATGTTAATAACGGTTGATATAAAGTTGGCAGCCCCTAGGATTGAAGAAACTCCAGCTAAGTGAAGAGAGAAAATGCCCATATCAACCGCGGCCCCAGCATGAGCGATGTTACTTGCAAGAGGGGGGTAGACAGTTCACCCTGTGCCCACTCCCCTTTCTACCATTCTTCTAGATAAAAGGAGTGTTAGAGAAGGAGGAAGAAGTCAAAATCTTATATTATTTATACGAGGAAAAGCTATATCTGGAGCACCTAGTATAAGAGGCAGTAGTCAATTGCCGAACCCTCCAATTATAATTGGTATAACTATGAAAAAGATTATGACGAAAGCATGAGCTGTGACAATGACATTATAAATTTGATCATTGCCAATAAGTCTTCCTGGTTGACCGAGTTCAGCTCGGATAAGAAGCCTTAAAGAAGTCCCTACTATCCCTGCTCATGCTCCTAAAATAAAATATAGTGTTCCAATATCTTTATGGTTGGTTGAAAATAGTCAACGTTGCGGTTAGATGGCTGAGATACTAGGCGGTAGATTGTAAATTTACAGACGGAGGGCATTCCTTTAACCA